ACAGAAAAAAGATACATTTAATAAAAAATCAATATCAAAAGAAATTAGCCATTTCATGCCTTTAATGAGTCCATTTTCTGGGGAATCAACATTCAATCTGAAAGGTATTTCTTTACTTCCAGAAGATCAAGAAACATTTTTAAAACTCTTAGTTGATGCAATCATAGGACTAAAAAAAAATAAGAAATTAATAAAAAACTGGATACAAAAAATAAATAAAAAAAAAGATATGAGGAAATGCGGCCACCTCCTATATACTTGAAACTTTCTGCTACAAAAAAACTTGTAATACCCAAACCATTTGGAATTCCATCAATTATTTGTCTATCAATAATCGAAACTAACTCAGTTAAACCTGTTATACCCTTGATAAAATTTGTTTCATAAAAAGTATCGATATAACCGCGGTTAGAAGACCAATTATATAAAATATTTTTAATTTTGTCCCCCAAAATTCTCTTCGGACTTACTTTATCAAATGAATTTATTAAGGAATAATTTTTTAATGGTGAATAAATGGGTTTATATAAAAAGAAGGCGATAAATATTCCCAAATAAGCTATACTAACTGACAAAGTTGCATTTATTAAAAATTCAAACCAATCAATAAAATTAGTGGAAGTTGAATGGAAAGGGTTTATGGGTGGAGTTAACCATTTAGTTAATATATCCAACTCTATTCCTTCTTGATTAAATGGAATTCCTATTAATCCACTGAATAAAGTAAATAGAATCAATACAATAAGAGGAAATAATATAGTATTATCCGATTCAGGAGGATATGAAGAATTTTTTTTTTTATAAAAATCAGTATAAGTCTCAGTAATAGTAATAAAAGATCGCATCATTTTAAAAAAATTTTGAGAAATTATATATGGGTTTTTCCTAAAAATCGAAGCCCCTTCTCTAGTGCTATTCATTTTTAATAAGGTAAATAAAGATAAATTTTTATTATTATTAATAGTTTTCAATCCTTCTTTACCCCATAAAGATATTGAATAGAGGGAACTGCTTTTTTGTCCACTATAATTTTTACAATAAAGGTTCAACTGTCCGTCAAACGTAAGCAAATAGATTCGAAACATATAAAATGCAGTTAATCCGGCTGTGAAATAAGCTATTAGTGCTAAAATTGGCGAATATAACCAACTATCATTAAGAATTTCATCTTTGGACCAAAAGCAAGCCAAAGGTGGAATCCCACAAAGAGAAAGCGTACCTATTAAAAAAGCAGTTTTTGTAATTGGAAGATGTTTTGTTAATCCCCCCATAAGAACCATATTCTGACTTTTATCTGGAGAATATCCAACAAGCGTTTCCATTGAATGAATAAGAGACCCGGATCCTAAAAACAATAATGCTTTTGAATAAGCATGAGTAATCAAATGAAATAAAGCAGCTCGATAAGAACCCATACCTAGAGCTAACATCATATAACCCAATTGCGACATTGTAGAATAAGCTAAACTTCTTTTAATGTCTTTTTGAGCAAGAGCTAAAGTAGCTCCTAAAAATAAAGTTATTATACCTATAAAAGCGATTCCATACAGTATATAAGGTATAACTATGAAAAGAGGAAAAAGTCGAGCAGCTAGAAAAATCCCCGCTGCGACCATGGTCGCAGCATGTATGAGAGCTGAAATAGGAGTAGGCCCCTCCATAGCATCGGGTAACCATACATGAAGAGGAAATTGGGCGGATTTTGCAACTGCACCAGCAAATAAGAATAAAGTACATAAAATACAAAATAAAAGATTGACCTCATTATTTTTAATTAAGTTAGTAAATATTTGAAACAAATCACGAAAATCGAAACTGCCGGTTACCCAATAAAGACCCAAAATTCCTAATAATAAGCCAAAATCCCCTACACGATTAGTCACAAATGCTTTTTGACAAGCATTGGCGGCAATGGGTCGTGTGAACCAAAAACCTATTAATAGATACGAACACATTCCAACTAATTCCCAAAAAATATAAATTTGTATCAAATTTGAACTAGTAACTAATCCTAACATAGAAGTATTAAAAAAACTCATATAAGCAAAAAATCTTAAATATCCCCCATCATGATACATATAATTATCGCTATAAATAAGAACCAAAATTGCAACAGTAGTTATTAGAACTGACATAATAGAAGTAAGTGGATCGATCAAGTAGCCGAATTCAAAAGAAAAATCATTATTAATAGTCCAAGACCAGACATATTGATAAATAGAATTACTATTTATTTGTTGAATCGAGAGTGTCATCGAAAAAATCATAGCTATAGTTAACAAGGAAATACTAGAAAAAGCCCACATACGCCGAAGATTTTTTGTCACTGCCGGAAAAAGGAGAAGGCCCACTCCTATTAATAAAGGAACTGGAAGTGGAATGAAGGGGATGATCCATGCATATTGATATATATGTTCCATAATATAAAAATTTATTTCGAATTGACTTTTTTTTAATATTCAAATCAAGAAGTTCTCATTGGTCAAATAAAAAATGAGTTAGTTTACACAAATATTTAGAAATTATTCATTAAATTTGAATATATTAAATTGAGAAAGAAGATCAAAAAATTCAACTTTTCTTTACATTTTAATTATTTCTAATCAGTATATAGAATAGAATACCGGATAAAAACGACCTTTAATCATAAGATTTACTTAGTCAAGTTTTAAAAAATTTAAGAATGATATAAAAAAATTAGTTTAGTTTCAAATTGGGTCAGAATTAGTAACCTATTTTACTCAAATTACTCCAAAATTTTGGATTGTTTTACATTCTAAATAAAAAAAATATCGAGATGTTTTAAAAAAACCAAAGTCAAGTTTTTGAATTAAGATTCAAATTGTTTTTAAAAATTTAATATGAAATTTATAATGTTTTTTTATTTTTATTTTAAACAATTAATGAAGAATCAAGAGAATCGCGTCTAGAATCGAAATACATAGATAATGAATAAGAAACAAAGATTTGTTTGAACAATAGATGTCTTTCACATCCAACTATAACAACAAAGAATAAATCAATTTTAAATGGCAGTTCCAAAAAAACGTACTTCTATTTCCAAAAAGCGTATTCGTAAAAATATGTGGAAAAATAAAGGGTATTGGTCGGCGTTAAAAGGTTTTTCGTTAGTAAAATCTCTTTCGACCGGGAATTCAAAAAGTTTTTTTGTACTAAAAATAAAATAAGTACAAAAACTTTTAATAATCGGAATTGACCAGATAAAAAAAAAAAAAATAGCATCATCAGCATTTTTTTAATCTATTTTGTCATTTTTAAGATGGGGATTTTTTCCCCATCAATCTTTTTGTTTTATCAAAACAAAATGTTCAAAGTATTTTTTAGTTGAAAATCTTATGTTCGAATTTTTTTTAGAAAATTGTCAATAGAAAACGAAAAAGTTTTCTTATATGACATATTGAGTTCAATATTAATCAATATTAAATAGGTTTGTTGAAACATAAATGAACCTATAGACAAATAAAAAATCCTTTTTATTATTTTTATTTAAAAATTTTTTGATATAAAAATATCCATTTAAGAAAAAAGGTTTGATCCCGTACTCAAATTTTGATCTACAAAAGTTTCTTTTTCAGTATTCATATTAATTTTTTATTTACTAGTTTAGTAATTAAATAAAAAATACATTTATCAAATATCAAACAAAAACGAGAAAAAACGGCATTACGGTTTACCCCGGAGTGAGAGACAGAATACTCCATTTACAAAAGTTCCAAACATAAACTACACGAAAATCAATTGACAAATCAAAGTAGTACTCTAAAATTGACTTAAAAAAAATTTTAATGTTTACGAAAATAAAAGACAAAATATAATAATTAATCTCGACGATTGAATAAATAAAGGCTATTATGATTTTAAACAAGCCGCTATGGTGAAATTGGTAGACACGCTGCTCTTAGGAAGCAGTGCAGTAGCATCTCGGTTCGAGTCCGAGTAGCGGCATGGCATCTTACAAATTATCAAAAGAATTCAAGAGTTCTGTTCTATAGGCTATAATAGCCTATATTGAATAATAATAATGAAAAAGTAAATGTATTTTCTTTCATATTTTCATTTGAGAATTTAGAGATTTCTTTTTTTTTTTTTTTTTATATATATATAATATATATGCTATTTTCGACTTTAGAACATATTTTGACTCATATTTCTTTTTCAACGGTTTCCGTTGTAATTACACTCCATTTAATAACTTTATTCGTCAATGAAAAATTACGACTATATAATTCAGTAGAATCAATCGAAAAGGGCATGATAGTTACTTTTTTTTCTATAACGGGATTATTAATTACTCGTTGGATTTATTGGAAACATTTTCCATTAAGTGATCTATATGAATCATTAATATTCCTTTCCTGTAGTTTTTACATTATTCATATGATTCCATATTTAAAAAAAAAAAAAAAAAATTTAAGTGCAATAATGGCGCCAAGTGCTATTTTTACTCAAGGGTTTGCTACTTCAGGCCTTTTAACAGAAATGCATCAATCTTCAATATTAGTACCCGCTCTTCAATCCCATTGGTTAATGATGCACGTAAGTCTGATGGTACTGGGTTATGCAGCTCTTTTGTGCGGATCATTATTATCGGTAGCACTTCTAATCATTATATTTCAAAAAAATATAATAACGATTTTTGATAAAAGAAAACTTTTATTAAATGAGTCATTTATCTTCAGTGAGATTCAACACATGAACGAAAAAAGCAATATTTTAGAAAGCGTTTCAACCCTTTCTGTTAAAAATTATTACAGGTCTCAATTGATTGAACAACTGGATCATTGGAGTTATCGTGTTATTAGTTTAGGATTTATCTTTTTAACCATAGGTATTCTTTCAGGGGCAGTATGGGCCAACGAGGCATGGGGCTCATATTGGAATTGGGATCCTAAGGAAACTTGGGCATTTCTTACTTGGGCTGTATTTGCAATTTATTTACACATTAGAACAAATAAGAGTTGGCAGGGGGCAAATTCTGCAATTGTAGCTTTTATAGGTTTTCTTATAATTTGGATATGCTATTTTGGAGTCAATCTCTTAGGAATAGGGCTACATAGTTATGGTTCGTTCACATTAACACCTAATTAAGTTGAAGAGAGGACCCTACGAATACAAGCATAGGATAAGGTGTTTCTTATAAATTTAAAAACAAGTGAGAACCATTTAAATGGTTCTCACAAACGTCAAACATGCCCGATTAGAATTCCGATTCAGTCGTTAATATAAAGAAGACTCCTTTTGAATTTAATGAAAAGAAACTAATATAGAAAAAAATTTTGATAGAATAACTTCCACCTTCTCAGCGGATAATGAAAGAACGAAATCTGGGTAAACGCCAACACCAATTACTGGTAGAAAAAGAGAAGTCGAAACAAAAAATTCTCGTGGCCCAGAATCAAAAAGATAAGAGTTTGTAATATTAAATAACTTATATCCATAATACATTTTGCGTGACATAGATAATGAATAAATAGGAGTTAATATCATTCCAATTGCCATTCCAAAAGTAATTAGTATTTTTGGCATTAAAAGTAATTTTTGGCTCGTAATTATTCCAAAAAACACTATTAATTCTGCAATGAAACCACTCATGCCCGGTAACGCAAGGGATGCCATGGAAAAACTACTGAATAGTGTAAATATTTTTGGCATTGGAATAGCTATTCCGCCCATTTCGTCGAGATAAACAAGACGTATTCTATCGTAACTAGTTCCAGCTAAGAAAAAAAGTGCAGCACCAATAAATCCATGAGAGATTATTTGTAAAATGGCTCCATTAAGTCCCGTCTCAGTTATAGAACTAATTCCTATAATTATAAAACCCATGTGAGATACAGAAGAATAGGCTATTCTTTTTTTTAAATTCCGTTGGCCGGGAGATGTTAAAGCTGCATAGATTATTTGCATTGTGCCGATTATTATCAACCAAGGAGAAAATATCGAATGAGCATGGGGTAATAATTCCATATTGATCCGAACCAATCCATACGCTCCCATTTTTAATAAGATTCCCGCTAGAAGCATACAAGTACTATAATGGGCTTCCCCATGGGTATCTGGTAACCATGTATGTAAAGGTATAATGGGTAATTTGATAGCAAAAGCAATAAAAAATCCAATATATAATATTATTTCTAATGCCAGGGGATACGATTCATTAACTAATCTTTCCAAATTTAAAGTGGGTTCGGTAGAACCATATAAACCAACACCCAGAACTCCCATTAATATAAAAATGGAACCTCCCGCCGTATACAAAATAAATTTAGTAGCAGAGTATAGACGTTTCTTTCCTCCCCACACAGATAAAAGTAGGTAAACAGGAATTAATTCTAATTCCCACATTATGAAAAAAAGTAAAAGGTCTTGAGACAAAAATAATCCGATTTGCCCACTGTACATTGCTAACATCAGAAAGTGAAATAATCGGGAATCCCGAGTAACTGGAAAAGCTGCTAAAATAGCTAAAGTAGTGATGAATCCTGTCAATAAAATGGGTCCTATCGAAAGTCCATCTAGTCCTAATTTCCAGTGGAAATCAAAAAAGTTAATCCATTTATAATCTTCTATCAGTTGGAGTAATGGGTCGTCCGGTTGGAAATGATAAAAAAAAACATAGGTCGTTAGAAGTAGCTCTGACGTAGCTATTCCTATAGTATACCATCTGATTATCTTATTTCCTCTATGAGGAAAAAGGAAAATTAACGAACCTGCCAATATGGGAAAAACGACAATTGTTGTTAACCAGGGAAAATAATTCGTGATAAAGACAAGATACACTTGAGCCAAAAAAACCCGCACCCGAAAAAAAAAAGCCTTTTCGGGTGCGGGTTTTTATCAGTAAAAAATCCAAATTGCATAAATGGATTGAAATGGAATTTTCTGGAACGTATCAATAAGCTAGACCCATGCTCCGGGTTGTTTCATGCCATAAATAAACCCGAACGCTTAAAAAATCTGTTGGACAAGCGGATTCACATCTCTTACAACCAACACAGTCCTCCGTTCTTGGGGCAGAAGCTATTTGTTTAGCCTTACATCCATCCCAAGGTATCATTTCTAAGACATCCGTGGGACAAGCTCGAACACATTGAGTACATCCTATACATGTATCATAAATCTTTACTGAATGTGACATAGGATCTTTAATTTTTTGAATTTCATAAATTTTCGATCTAGTTATAATTTTTTTTATAATAAAGTAAATCAAGTACATATTAAAATACTAGACGAATCGATGGTTTACCAGAATTTTTTGAATCAAAATACTTCTGGCTTGGATTGGTGACTTACTAAAAACTAAAAAATAAATCGAAAAGGGGTCTAAAATACTTGGATTTCTGACATTATAAAATAAAAGTATGTTTTATCTTAAAGTGCGATACCTAGTAATCTAAATTGAGATTCAAATTACAATTTATATAGTTATAATAATATAATAAAAAATATAGTTATAATAGAATATTCTAATATTATAATATTAGACTATAATAAATAATTCTATTTAGAATAAGAATAATATTAATATATAGAATAAAAAAGAAAGACTATTTATTCAATAAATTTGATTGATTGATACGAGTTGATTTTCTGTTACGATAAATTGATGAAACAATAGCAAGTCCAATAGCTGCTTCAGCGGCTGCAATAGCTATAACAAAAATTGAGAAAATATTTCCCTTTAATTGGCGGCTATCAAAAAAATCCGAAAATGTTACAAAATTTAGATTAACAGCATTCAATATAAGTTCAAGACACATAAGAGCCCGAACTAAATTTCGGCTCGTGATTAATCCATAGATTCCGATAGAAAATAAATAAGCACTCAAAACAAGTACATGTTCGAGCATCATTGACCAACTCCTTACCAATATAAATTGGTATTTATTTCAATATGAACAACAATTAAACACATTTGATTGACTAGAATACGATAAGTTCAAATCAAATATAAAAAATAAAAAGCAAAAAAATGTTAGTAATAAGAAATAAGCAATCCAACTAAAAGTTTCTAAAACAATCCAAATATAATTTAATCTAAATGGATATGAGAAAATAGAATTTTTTGTTATTGCTGGTTTTCAAAATGAATTATTGACGCGCTACAGTAATTGCGCCTATTAAAGCAACTAAAAGAATTAGTGAAATGAGCTCAAAGGGAAGAAAAAAATCTGTTGATAAATGAATTCCGATTTGTTGACTAGTAGTTATCAAATCTTGTTCTAGAATCTGGTTTGATTTTGTAGTCCAAATAATACCATACCATGACGTATTTAGAGTAATAAGAATTAATGAAACCAAAAGACTTGTACAAATCAACGAAGTGACGGTATCCCCAACAGTCCACAGACGTAAATTTGTGTCATATTCTGCCCCATTCATGAACATTACAGCAAATATTATTAAAACATTAATAGCTCCCACATAAATAAGAAGTTGTGCAGAAGCTACAAACTGCGAATTTGCTAGAATATAAAATAAAGATACACAAACAAGAACCAATCCCAACGAAAAGGCACAAAAAATTGGATTGTTAAATAATACTACTCCTAGACCTCCTAATATAAGACCTGTTCCGAGAAAAACTAAAAGAAAATCGTGTATTGGTCCAGATAAATCCATTATATATAAAATAAGAGATAAAAAATAAGAATGTTTCGTGATCTTATTGAATTGAACAGGAAAAAATATTTGTGCATTCCTAATTGTTAAATTCTAATGTGTACAGCTTTATATGAGTCAATTTTTTGGACCCAGTGCATTCTTTTTTTTTTCTACTTTTATGTAAAGTAAAGTAGCTCGAACTCAAAACTATTTAAAATCATTACAGTAACCAGATTTTCACTAACAATTTGTAGGTTCACTAATATCGAATAGTTGGGATTTAAAATTATTGACCAAGAAAAAAAGAAACCTTTTGAATTTTAAGTCAATATAAAATCTAAATAGTGAATTAAAATTGAATTTCTTATTTTAAAACTGATTTAAAAAGTAAATAAAGGAACATTAAGAATTTAGTCATTTAATAATAAATAATTAGGAAGTGTTTTTTAATCATGAGATTTTTCTTTTGTTTGAGGTGAATTCAAAATAGTTCGAATTGTGTAATCATCCGTTATTGATATTGGTAAACGACCCAGAGCAATTTGATTATAATTTAATTCATGACGATCATAAATAGAAAGCTCATATTCTTCAGTCATTGATAAACAATTTGTTGGACAATACTCAACACAATTACCACAAAATATACAGATTCCAAAATCAATGCTATAATTAAGCAATCGTTTTTTTCGAATAGTAGTTTCTAATTTCCAATCAACAACGGGTAAATCTATTGGACATACGCGAACACACACTTCACAAGCAATACATTTATCAAATTCAAAGTGTATTCGACCACGAAACCTCTCCGAGGTGATCAATTTTTCATAAGGATATTGAATAGTTACAGGTAAACGGTTAGCATGAGATAGGGTAATAATAAAACCTTGACCAATGTACCTTGCCGCACGTACTATTTGTTGACCATAATTGATGAACCCAGTTACCATAGGGAACATATATTAAATATCAAACTAAAAAATAAGATTTTGTTTCTTTCTCTTGTTGGAGACAAATGAAAAGTAGAGTGAATAGTAAATATTATCTTTTTTTTATAATGAAAGGAGTTGGGAAGAAGTTGTTAATAATAAATTACCTAAAGAAATAGGTAAAAGAAATTTCCATCCAAGATTTAATAATTGGTCCATTCTCAGTCTAGGTAAAGTCCATCTTGTTGCGATAGGAATGAACAAGAACAAAAATGTTTTCGCTAATGTAATGAAAATATCAAATGTTGTTCCAAAAACTCCGTCCGCTTTAGTTATTTCAAAAAACTCGGGAATAAATATATCTGGAATAGAAAAATCCCAACCACCCAAGTAAAGAACTGTTACAAATAATGATGATATTAGTAGATTTAGATATGAAGCAACATAAAATAAACCAAATTTAATACCGGAATATTCGGTTTGATAACCTGCTACTAATTCCTCTTCTGCTTCTGGTAAATCAAAAGGCAATCTTTCGCATTCTGCTAGAGAAGAAATTATAAAAACAATAAATCCTATAGGTTGCCGCCACAAATTCCACCCCCAAATACCATATTTTGACTGCGCCTCAACTATATCAACTGTACTTGAACTGTTAGATAATCATAGTCGATGATAAGATCACTCTTGTCATCGCTATTATAGAACCGTACATGAGATTTTCACCTCATACGGCTCCTCGGGAGCCATAAATAAATCTAAGGATTGATTCGATATTATTTACTGATATTCTTGTAGAATAGATAAAATAAAAATAAACCGAAAAATCCGGAATTAAACCAATGGAATTCTGTCTGCTAGACGCTAAAATGCTTCAGAATGTATCTTATCCTTTAACTGACTCCATTTTTGTTGAGTAATAACTTAATATTTGAATAAAGGACTCCTTTGACGACTAAAAAGAAAAACTTTACCTTATTTTTCTTTTTTTAAAGATTTAAACATTCATTTATGACTTATGCCATGTCAAAAATGCCATTTCCATGAACATGTATATCTAAAAAAATCATTTTTTTTTTTTCATCTTATTTTTATTTCTTTTTTTTAGGCTTAAAAAAAGTTAAAGGATTACTTCGTTCCTGATAGTTATTTACTGACTGGGTGGATAGGAGCATACTCTGGATCGGAATTTCTGGGAGTACTACTTGATAATTTCTACCAATTTTAAGCCTCAATTAGTATTTCGTTTATATAAACTTCGGAGAACTTTCAAAATTTCTATTACGAATCCTTTGCGTACTTTGGTGTTCCTAATTATCCACTCTTTTTATTCAATCTATATCGTAATATGGTTTTTATATATGTTATATATTTTTAATTTTATATATATTTTATAATTTTATATATATTTTATATATCTAGTAAAAACTCCATAAAATTTTTATTTTCAACCCGCTTCAAGTTATAATTACTAATTAATTTAAAATTTGGGGGTAAACAGTTGTGCCTGCTTATTTTTATTTGTGCTTAATCCTTGTACAGAGGAAATGAGATTTTTTTTACTGCGAATTTATAAGCTGTTTTTTTTCACTCATCTAACTATCCGGTTTCATTTTTAAAACTTATTCGTGAATAAAAAAATAAAAAAATGAAGATATCCACTTAATATGTTTCTTAGAAATTCAAACTTTTCTTATAACCGAAAACTTATGCCTTAACGAATCACACGTAGAGATATTGATAACACACATAGAGTTAATGGTATTTCATAACTAATTGATTGAGCAGCAGCCCGTAGACCACCTAAAAAGGAATATTTATTATTTGATCCATATCCTGACATAAGAAGTCCAATTGGAGCAATACTTGAAATAGCGATCCATAGAAAAACCCCAATACGGAGATCGGCTAGAACAAGGTGATAACCAAAAGGAATTACTGAATAACTTAGTAAAATGGATATGACAGCTATAGAAGGTCCGATACTAAATAAACGTGTATCCCCCCTAGATGGAAGAAGGTTTTCTTTAAAAAGCAGTTTTGTTCCGTCTGCTAAAGCTTGAAGAATTCCCAACGGACCAGCATATTCAGGTCCAATACGTTGTTGTATACCCGCGGATATTTCTCTTTCTAACCATACAATTACTAGTACCCCTATTGTGATTCCCAATACGAGAATCACAATAGGGAAAAGTATCCATATAGTCCCAGAAATTTCTTTTAAAGATTCCAATCTGTAAAAAGAGTTGATATTTTTTATTTTTGTTGTATCAATTATCATTTCAACGATCAACTTCTCCCATAATGATATCTATGCTACCTAAGATTGTCATAATATCAGCCAATTTCATTTTTTTAACTAACTGAGGAAGAATTTGCAAATTGATAAAACCAGGCGGGCGAATTTTCCATCTCCAAGGAAAAACACTCTGATCGCCTATCAAAAAAACCCCCAACTCCCCTTTGGGGGATTCGACTCTTACATAAAGTTCTTGCTTCGACAATTCAAAAGTAGGAGACGGCTTTTTACTAATGAATCGATATTCAAAATCATTCCATTCAGCATATTTTATCTTATCAAAGCGTCGAATTTCTAAATTCTCATAGGGACCCCCTGGAATTCCTTCTAGAGCTTGTTGTATAATTTTTATGGATTCTGCCATTTCACCTATTCGTACTAAATAACGAGCTAATGAATCTCCTTCTTTTTGCCATTGGACTTCCCAATCAAATTCATCATAACACTCATAATGATCAACTTTACGAAGATCCCATTCTATTCCGGACGATCGTAACATTGGTCCTGATAAGCCCCAGTTTATTGCTTCTTCTTCGCCAATAATGCCTACCCCTTCAACTCGTTCTAAAAAAATAGGATTTCGCGTAATCAGTTGCTGGTATTCAGCAAGTCCGATTAAAAAATAATCACAAAAATCTAAACATTTATCTATCCACCCATAAGGTAGATCAGCAGCTACTCCTCCAATACGAAAAAAATTATGCATCATTCTCATACCGGTGGCAGCTTCAAATAAATCATATACTAATTCTCTTTCTCTGAAAATATAGAAAAAGGGGGTCTGCGCCCCAATATCGGCCATAAAAGGGCCGAGCCATAACAAATGAGAAGCTATACGACTTAACTCCAACATAATAACTCTTATATAGCTAGCCCTTTTAGGTACTTGAATATTTCCCAATTGTTCGGGGCCATTTACAGTTATTGCTTCTGTGAACATAGTCGCTAAATAATCCCACCGTGTTACATAAGGCAGATATTGTATAATTGTTCGGTTTTCGGCAATTTTCTCCATCCCTCGGTGTAAATAACCCAATATTGGTTCACAGTCAATAACATCCTCACCGTCTAAAGTAACAATAAGTCGGAGAACGCCATGCATTGATGGGTGGTGAGGGCCCATACTCACGATCATGAGGTCTTTCTTTGGAGTTGGTAGAGTCATAGGTTTTGTCCCGATTCATTCTTTCATTAAGTCATTTTTCATTTTTGCATGAATTTAAAAAAGTTCATCAAAATTCAAAAAAATTCTTAAAATTAACGTGTTTTTAGCTCTCGAATATTCAATTGACTAATTAATTCTTTATAACGTACTCTATTTTTATTTGATAAATAAACCAGTAGTCGTTGACGTTTTCCTAGAATTTTTCGTAGACCTCTCTGAGATGAATAATCTTTTTTATGCAATTTCAAATGTGAAGTAAGTCTTCGTATCTTGTTGGTAAAACAGAAAACTTGAAATTCAACAGATCCCCTTTTTTCTTGTTTTTTTTCATGCGAAATCACGGATATAAATGAATTTTTGTTCATAAATTATTAACCTTTTTTACTTTTTTTTCTCAAATAGGATATTTTATCGATCAGTAATAATAATCTTTGAACCTGGTATAGACAGTTACTTTTTTTTATTAAAAAATTGATACATCATCAAATAAGTATCAGATATCATAATTGCAGCCAAGACGCGTGTACTTCTATTTATCTAGAAGATAATAGTGAATATATAATAAAAATTTATCATAAATTCATTTTTACTCGTGGATACATATCTAGTCTTACTATATTAAGACGGCTACCGTTATTACTATCAAACCAATAACGATTCATACAGGTTAAATCTTCTAATCGATAAGTTGGCCAACTAAAGACTTTAAATTTTATAACTGGATTGTTTTCGTGCTCAAGATCCTTGGTTTCATCACAAAGTTGACGACAGTTTTTTATCTGATTCTTGTTGTGTGATAAGGTATTTCTATACATACCATTATTATTTGCATTCAAACAAATTAGACTTCTCAATTCTCGACGACGCCTAGGCGATAAAATCTTTTCCGGAACAAGTAAATCAAAATCGGTTTTGTCTCCCTTTTTTTTCACCATTTGATATCTTGGAATCCATTCATCCGAATTTTTCTTATCAATACTGTCGATGTTTATGTTTTGATTAGTTTGGTGTTTACTCTTAGGAATTAATGAAATAACTATGGTTTGATACAGACTAAATTGTGCGTTGCCCCGTAGAGATAGACGAATCGGTTCAATAATAAATATTCCCCTTTTTATCAATTGGGTAAGAGTTAAATCTTGCTGAATCAACAGTATATTCAGACTAATTTCTCTGCTTTCAATCGAGGATATTGTAATTTCTTTTGGATTTTTCAATCTAAGCAGGAGAGAGTAGATTTTAATATTATTCATCAATTTTTGATTCAAAGAATTAGCCCATCTCAATTGAAAAAGGAAATACCTTTTAACGAATAAATAGAGTTCTGTTTCTGGACTATTCCTGTCTTGGTTTTTTTTTCTACGATTTTTTATATCTGATCCTATATCATTTTCTTGAATATCTTTTTGGTGGTTTGAGATAAGAAATTCTGAATTTTTTTGAACATCGGATTCGGGATTTCTTTGACTTATGAGTTCTTTTTCGTTTTGATTCCTATTCTCTAATTCAAGATATTTTTTTTCATTTGATATTAGAGATGTTGTAAAAGGATTTTCTTTTTTTGTTCTATTGATGTTTTTCTTTTCGCTCAAATTCTCATTTCCATTACAATTTGAAAAAAGTAAATTAATTGGTATAACCCAAGGTTTTAGTTTATATGCATTATAAAGTAATAAAAAGTCTAGGAAGAACCAAAATCCGAGATTCGATATAGGACGGCTTAGTATTTCTTCATTCATTCCCATCCAATCAAAAACTTTTTTTTTTTTATGGGATTGTTTGATTTCTTGATAAATTGTCCGATAAAAAAGATCTTTTTTTTCACTTTTCTCAATTTTCGGTTCCGTCAGAGTATTTTCAGTATTACGACTAATATTGATCCAAGCCTCAATGTCGATTTTTGATCTAAGATCAAAACCGAGAATTTTCCAATCCAAAAATTTTCTATCTGTATTTTTCTCTATATCCGTTATTTCTAAATAATTAGTGATAGGGATACTCCACCACATCTGAATTAATTTGTCTTTAACTATGCGGTAATTACAAGTATAACAAAATTCTTGGTTTTTATTTACTTGTAATGGTTCTCCATAACTATATGAATCCTTCTTATCTTCATAAAAAAAAAAATTATATGATAAAATATCATATCTATCGTTTTTTTTTAGTTTATCTTTTTGATCGACAAATAAATAGAAAGGGTTTTCAGAATTCTTTGTATTTTTATAACTAAGTAATCGGTTTTTTTTATATGAATGATTTTTGTTTTTGTGTAAATTTATCATTTCAAGCTCACAATATTCAGTGACTCGATTGTTCCATTTTTCTGGTCCTAATTGAGACCATTTTATCTGAGATAAATCATATTGAAATTTTTTTTTTAATTTTAACCGGGTTTTCTCGCGATTCAGTCCCAAATTGGGAGGTTTTTTAATTTTTAACTTAGAAAGAGTTATTTCTTGTGTTACAAAATAATTTTTAATTTCATTTTTTAGAAATAAAGAACTTTCACGATATTGAAGTACAGACCTTAACTTATATAAATATAAGTTGACTTGTGATAATTTATAAAATACATAGGCTTGTGACAAAAAAGAAAAATCCAAAAGAATTGTTGAATTCTTATTAATATGACTACTAAAATAAAGCAGTCCTTTTATAAATTGAATTGTTTTTTTATTTGTTTTTGTTTTCGCAATCCTTTCTTGATTTTTTTTATTATTGTAATTGTAAAGGGGTTTTTCACTAAAATGCTTTGTTTTTGTTGATTCGAGAAAAAGTTGCATATTAATATTAATTCGGGGAATATTCAAAATATATAAAAATATATCTACAAATAGACTTTCCCTAAAAAATTTTTTAAAATAATTTAATTTACGAATTAATCTATTATTTCTTTTTTTTAATATCTGACCAAAATTTTGGATTGATTGTAATTTTTTAGTACCATAACGTGTTTTCTTAGGTTTAATAATTAATTTTAGAGTTTGGAATCTTTTTTTTTTTTCTTTTTCAGTTTTTTCTATTTTATTTTGTATTGTGCTTGGTCGATTAGCCAGATCTTTCATTTTTTGGTCGTCTACTGAATCTGAAAAATTTGTCGGATTCATGAATCGGGTTTGAATGGATGATTCACAAACGATATGATTATTCTCTTTTTCTTTTTTTATTTCACTAGATTCTTCTCTCAATTCAAATACCCCAGTTTGGCTTACTGTTAAAATTTGTGTTTTTATTATTTTTGTAAAAAAAAGAAAGCTTTTAATAAAAAAGTTTTTTGTTTCATTTGAAACTTTTAGAAAAATTTTTTTTTTATCTTTGACAATAACAATTTTTAAAACGCGAAAACATTTTTTTGTCAATTTTCTAATTTTTTTGTCAAGCTCTTTAAAAATAGGTTTAAAAAAAGAAGGTCTTTTTCGGTAGGAACCGAAAGGAAGTTCCGTTTCCATTCCCCAAATTGTTAAAAAACAAAAATTATTTTTTTGATTTTGTTCGGGTTTTTTCGTGTGCCAAGGTTTTAGACAGAAAGGAAATAGTATCTTTATCTGAATACCATCTTTTAACCAGTTTTTAGGAAATTCCGTTTCTGATAACTGAACACCATTATAGGTACATTTAACATGCATTTCTTGATTCCACTCTTTGAAATCCTCAGACCACTCAGGAAGTTGGAGTAATAATATCCGACCCATATTTTTTGCAATTATAAATACAGGTAATAGAACATATTTTCTAAGAAATGACTGAGTTACTAACATCAAACCTCTTATTACTTGTGCAAGTGGAATGATATCCCAAGCTTCCGCTATTTCTATTCGTACTTTTTCCTTTATTTTTTCTTCTTTTCTTTTATATTCTTTTATTTTATCTTCTTCCTTTTGTTCTTCTTCAATATAATCAGAAATTTTAAATTCGTCATTTTTTTCTATATAATTTGGAAAAATTTCTTTAATTCCTTTTGGAATTTTAAGAGAAAAAAATGACGATTTATCGACTCTGTCTAAAAAAAGCGGTGAATGTATATTTGCTTGAAAAAATTCCCAAATAACTATTTTACGTCTTTGAACACGCATCGAACCTTTTATTATGTCTCGACGAAAATCAGATTGTTGTGAATAACGGATCAAAGCAACTTCTTCTGTTTGATCAGATTTATATTTATTCGTATCTCTATTATTAATAGCACTATTCTCTTCATTATCAGTAAAAATAACTACACGTTTAGCTTTCCTTGAGCGAATTTGATAATTTGTAGGTCCATCGTCGTCATTTTGTCTTTCTTGCTGTTCGAAATAATCAATTAATGTGTATGACCAACATGGAACTTTTTTATTTATTTTTTGTATCCAGTTTTTTATTAATTTCTTATTTTTTTTTAGTCCTATGATTGCATCAACTAAGAGTTTTAAAAATGTTTCTTGATCTTCTGGAAGTAAAGAAATACCTTTCAGATTGAATGTTGATTCCCCAGAAAATGGA